GAGGGGTGGTGAGCTAGGGAGAGGATTTGAACCTCTGGGTAAAGGGCTTAAGCCTTTTGCAGTTACCGGGCTCTGCCACGCTAGCGGCCCTTTTCTAGGGCTAGGTGTTGTGGGAGGTCTCTTGGTGGTTTAGTTGTAGTCATCACTTAGAGAGGGGGCGTACATAAAGCATTGGCCTCACTTTTCCGATCCTTTCGTACTAGGAACAGTTCATCATAGATAGAAACCGACCTGGATTGCTCCGGTCTGAACTCAGATCACGTAGGACTGTTAATCGTTGAACAAACGAACCCTTAATAGCGGCTGCACCATTAGGGTGTCCTGATCCAACATCGAGGTCGTAAACCCCCTTGTCGATATGGGCTCTTGGAGGGGATTGCGCTGTTATCCCTGGGGTAGCTTGGTCCATTGGTCAATTATATTGGGTCTGGTCACTATTAGTACGTTGAGGGGTTGCTCTTAGTTAAGAGGTGGTGGTCTTGTTTTTGGAGGGTGTGTTTTTCTCCAAGGTCGCCCCAACCGAAAAAATGCGAGCCAGAGTTTTGTTGGAGGTGGGCCTGGTAGGTTGGGCTTTGTCATGGGGTGGCTGCTGATTTTTAAGTTCCACAGGGTCTTCTCGTCTTATGTTCACATTCCTGCTTTTGCACAGGGAGATCAATTTCACTGATTATCTGTAAGAGACAGTTAAGACCTCGTTTAGCCATTCATACAAGTCTCGATTTATGGGACAATTGATTGCGCTACCTTTGCACGGTTAGGATACCGCGGCCGTTGAACATAGGGTCACTGGGCAGGCATCACCTTCAATACTTGGTTCAGCTGAAGGCTATGTTTTTGGTAAACAGTCGGGCCTTGGGATTTGCCTAGTTCCTTTTACAGATTTTAATCTTTCTAGTGGGCGCTCCTGGGTTGGGTTAACAGGGGGTAAAATACATGGTCTTGTTGGAGTGGGGGTATTAGTTGTCTGTTAATAATGGGGTATGTAAGTTTGCGCTTGAGAGGGGTGTGCCCTAGTTACTCATTTTAGCATTAATTCTCCTATGGTCATAGGTTAACCTGTTGGTGGGAAGGGAGTCATAGGGTTTTAGGATTTTTGTGAAGGGTGGAGCTTTGACGCACTCTTTGTTGATGGCTGCTTGAAGGCCCACAATTATTGTTTGTAGGGTGAGTTATCCGCTAGAGGAGGTTGTATTCTGTTTTAAAGGAGCTGTACCCCCTTTAAATTACTCTTGACTGCTCTCATTAGGGTAGCTTGGGGTTCTTGGAGGAGGTGTCAAGGCAGAACTTAGATTCATTTCACAGGTAACCAGCTATCACCCAGCTCGATTGGCTTTTCACCTCTACTAACAAGTCGTCCCACTCTTTTGCAACAGAGACGGGTTCGCTCAAGGATAGCTGCTTGCAAGTAGCTCGCTTGGGTTTCGGGATAGCAAGCTTAAGGTCACTTTGCTTGGCTGTTCTTGCTAAATCATGATGCAAAAGGTACAAGGGTATATCTTTGCTGTTTGTTGCTTGGCTTGTTCACTTCTATTTCATCTTTCCCTTACGGTACGAGTCTCTATTGCGCCAGATAATCTTTTCTATCGCCTATACTAAGTTGGGAGAATGGTTTAGTTTGGTGGTTTAGTAGGTTTTTAAGTATGCTTGTCTGTAGGGGGGTCGGGCTAGAGTTGGGCTTCAAGACGACCTGGTATGTAGCAGGCATCTTTCAGGTGTAAGCTGAATGCTTTTGTGTTATAGCTACGTCTTGGTGTGCTAAGTGCACCTTCCGGTACACTTACCTTGTTACGACTTACCTCATCTTTAGCGGGTGAGTGTATTATTTATTGCGTAGGTTTAAAGCTTGTGAGGAGGGTGACGGGCGGTATGTACGTGCCTCAGGGCCAGTTTAAAGAGGGCTTTGTTATCCCGCTTTACTGCTAAATCCGCCTTCTGGGGGCTGTTTCATGCCCCCTTCCGTGGGATGTTCTAGGTTAGAAAATGTAGCCCATTTCTTCCACTTCATGAGCTATACCTTGACCTGTCTTGTTAGCGAGGTTGGGGCTATTGTGCTCACTGTTGTGCTTTCAGGAGAGGTGAGCTGGCGACGGCGGTATGTAGGCTGTGTTTGGCAAGAAGTGGTCGGGTGCATCGTGGGTTATCGATTATAGAACAGGCTCCTCTAGGTGGGTTTGGGGCACCGCCAAGTCCTTAGAGTTTTAAGCGTTTGTGCTCGTAGTCCTCGGGCGGATGCTTTGGTAGCATAAGCATCTAGATTTAGGGCCAGGCATAGTGGGGTATCTAATCCCAGTTTGTGCCCTGGCTTTCGTGGAGTTTAATAAATCGTATCAATTAAGGCCATGTTTAGGGAGGCTTTAGGCGTATCTTAAGCTTATGACAGCTTAGTTACGTTTCGACCTTAAATGCTGTGATAGGCATGGGTCCACTCTTTACGCCGTAAACGATTGGCTTGGGTTTCTTGTGTGACCGCGGTGGCTGGCACAAGATTTACCAACCCTGGAGGTTGCTATGACTAAGTCAAGTTTACACTTATTGCCTAATGTTAATTACTGCTGAGTACCCGTGAGGGTGTGGCTGAGCAAGGCGTCTTGGGCTGCAATGGGCGTGCCTGATGCCAGCTCCTCTTACCTATGGCGTAGAGATCAAGGGCATTTACACTGGGGCGCGGATACTCGCATGTATAAACCTAGCAACAACCAACGGTAAGGTTAGGACTAAGTCTTTTGTCCTTGGGTGTGTGTTCAGCCGTCTTGACATCTTCAGTGTCATGCTTTCTTGTAAGCTACAAGGACAGTTGGTGAGTGGTACGGGTGTTTTTATTTTTGTTTGGTTTTTAGTTTGGGTTTGTTGAGGAGGTGGGGAAAGAATTGTTTGTTTGGTTGTGGTTAGTGGGGTCTTATGGTTTGTGTATTTTTAACGATAAAAGATGGTGTTGGATGGTTTGTTAGTTGGGTTTAAAATAGAGGAAATTTGATTGTTATTTTGATGATAACGAATGTTTAGTTTGTTTTGTAGGGATATATGGTTAAATGTTTAAAGGATTGAAATGAAAAATGACAAACAAAAAGAAAATGAACGGTGAAAATAAGGGTTTAGGTGACAGTCTCTAGAAAGGGTAAATAAGGTAAATATGTCCGGCAACCATTGCATTATCTGGTTACTTAAGAGGCAAATAGCCTCCCCCTCGTGAATGGGGTCAAAGTGCATCNNGNTCCGGGTATGCGACGGCTTATCCAATGAGACCATAACAAGTTAAGTGGTTTCGGGGGACGACAGTTCGACGGTCATGTGATGGACATGTCAAGAGGAAGATATCACCTGCTACGCACTCTGAAGGGCTTATTGAAAGGACCCCTAAAAAAGAAAAGTGCAGAGACGGTCGGAATGTCGGGATTATGAGACAGAGGGAGGAGTATTCATCCGACCACTTGTATCTGTGAAGAGCAAGGAAGAAGGATTGGATCAAGTTATGGCCCTGAGATAGGAACCAGTGGCGCAAAAGAGCAAGTCATACTAGGGTGTAGGGGGAGGTTATGTCCTTGAAGCCAATAACCTAAAGCAGCACTGACGTTGAGTAGCTCGGTTCTCGTGAGGATCACGATTAATAGATAACCAGGTTCTCTGGCTTGGGAGTTCCTGAAAGTGGTTGGCAAATATCTTACCCTTGGAGGTGGGCGAATTCTGCAGCCTAGGGGAATGCAAAGGAGCGCTGTGACATTATTCGTATATTGGAATAGGTCTAAGCACGAGGAAACGTATATCGATCTCAAGCGACGCTTGCGGCTCGGCCTGAGGTAGGATCACTTGGGTTTATGGTACCTGAAGCAAAGAAGTACCTAGATATGGAAAGGCACGAACATTATCTGTTTGGGGAAAATGTTTGAGTTAAATTGGCATAGCATACCCGTATGGCGTGGAGTATCCTACATTATAGTAGTGTATGATGGGGCAAAAATACTAAATGAGGAAGTACATGCTCTGCAAAGCATAGATAAAATATGCTTGGGGGGGAAGGGGGGGGGGGGTTCTCGTAGTTAAAGTTTGGTAACGGCAGTTTTTCAGACTGCAGATCCTGGAGAGAGGCCGGGCGAGAATTTAATGATAGAGTTTGTTCTGTTTTTAGGGCTTTGTTTCGTTTTTGGGGGTTTGGCAGTCGCCTCCAACCCTTCTCCTTATTATGGGGTTGTAGGGTTGGTTTTGGCTTCTGTTGCTGGGTGCGGGTGGTTGGTAAGTTTAGGGGTTTCTTTTGTGGCCCTGGTTCTGGTTATGGTTTATCTTGGGGGGATGTTGGTGGTGTTTGTTTATTCGGTGTCGTTAGCAGCGGATCCTTATCCGGAGGCTTGGGCTGATTGGGGGGTAGTTGGTTATGGTTTGGGGATGGGCTTGGCTGTGTTAGTGGGGTTTGTGGTGGCAGGGGGGTTTGAGTTTCTGGGGAGTGGGGGGACGGTGGATAGTGAGGGGGTGTCGTCGGTGCGGTTGGATTTTAGTGGGGTAGCTATGTTCTACTCCTGCGGGGCGGGGTTGTTTTTGATTGGGGGTTGGGGGCTGTTGTTGACTTTGTTTGTGGTATTGGAGCTTGTGCGTGGTTTATCTCGGGGGGCTATTCGGGCTGTTTAGGGGTAGGGATGTGGTCAGAAAGTAGTTTAGTTGAAAATACCAGCTTTGGGAGTTGGAGGTGGGGGTTTAATTCCCCCTTTTCTGATCGGGGGAAGTTAGAGAACTCTAAGAAGGGGTGTAGTCTTCATTCTTCGGCTTACAAGACCGATGTTTTTATAAACTATTAGAGTTTAGTAGTTGAGTAGTTTGTTTTCTAGGGCTCCGGTGATGGGGAAAAGGATGAGGAGAATGGTGAAGTAGGTGAAGGAGGCTAATTGGCCAATGATGATGAATGGGTGTTCTACGGGTTGGCTTCCTACTCAAGTTAAAATGAGCAGGTTGGCAACTAGGGCTCAGAATAGGAGTTGGGAGAAGGGGCGAAAGATTATTGTGCGTTGTTTGGATTTGTGGAGTAGGGGTGTGAGGAATAGGATTAGTACGGAGGCGGCCAGGGCTAATACTCCTCCTAGTTTATTGGGGATGGAGCGTAGAATGGCGTATGCGAACAAGAAGTATCATTCTGGTTTGATGTGAGGGGGTGTGACTAATGGGTTTGCGGGCGTAAAATTTTCTGGGTCGCCTAAAAGGTTGGGGGAGAATAGAGCTAGGGTTGTTAGGGGGAGGAACATGAGTACGAAGCCTAGGGTGTCTTTTAGGGAGAAGTAGGGGTGGAATGGGATTTTGTCACAGTTGGATGAGATACCTAGCGGGTTGTTTGAGCCGGATTCGTGTAGAAAGGTGAGGTGAATGATGGTGAGACCTGCAATTATGAATGGAAGGAGAAAGTGTAGGGTAAAGAATCGGGTTAGTGTGGGGTTGTCTACTGAGAAGCCACCTCAGGCTCATTCAACTAAGGTCTGGCCGATATAGGGGATAGCTGAGAATAGGTTGGTGATAACTGTAGCTCCTCAGAAGGATATCTGTCCTCAGGGTAAGACGTACCCTACGAAGGCAGTTGCTATGAGAGTTAGTAAGAGGATGACCCCTGTGTTTCAAGTTTCTTTATAGAGGTAGGAGCCATAGTAGAGTCCTCGTCCAATGTGAAGGTAGATGCAGATGAAGAAAAATGAGGCTCCGTTTGCGTGAAGGTTACGGATTAATCAGCCGTATTGTACGTTTCGGCAGGTGTGGGCGACGGATGAGAAGGCTAGGGTTGTGTCTGCAGTGTAGTGTGCGGCTAGTAGTAGTCCTGTGAGGATTTGGGTTAGTAGGCAAATGCCTAATAATGATCCGAAGTTTCATCAGGCGGAGATGTTTGAGGGGGTTGGAAGATCAATTAAGGAGTTGTTGACTATTTTTAGCAGGGGGTGGTGTTTTCGTAGGTTAGGGGCCATTGGTTTTGTCTATGGAGTGATAGGATGATAATGAGGATGGATAGTGCAAAAGACTCTAGGTAGGTTTTGATCAGGCCAGTGTGGAGGTTAATTGAGGTTTTGGTTATTATGAGTTGGAGGTCTGCAAGTCCTTCAGGGCCCATTTTTTTGTATCAGGATAGGTCGATTAGGTGGGAGGCAATTTTTTGTCCAGTAAGAAGGAGGTTTGTGGAGCTGAGTCGGTGGGTTAGAGGGTTGAAGTAGCCTAGTGAGGAGGAGAAGTTTAAGAGGCTGTTTTGTTTTGGGGAAGTTAGCATGTGTGTCATGTTGGAAAGTTCAAGGGCTAGAATAACTCCTAGGATTGTGACGATGATAGCAGCGGTTTTTGTGAGTGTAGGTATGGTTATGGGAGGGGTTTTTGTAGGGAGGATGTATGATGTGATGAGGAGTCCCGCTATAATGCTACCTAAGGCAAGGCGGGTGATTGGGCTTGTGACTGCTTGGTTGTTTTCGTTTGTTGGGGTGATTGCGGGTATGCGAGTAGATCCTGTTTGGACCAGCAGGGTTATGCGGAGGGTATAAGTTGCAGTAAAGGATGTGGCTATGAGGGTTAGAAGAAGTGCTCAGGTATTCAGGTATGATGTGTTTAGGTTTTCAATAATGGGGTCTTTTGAGTAGAATCCTGCGAGGAATGGTGTTCCCATTAAGGCCAAGTTGCCGATGGTTAAGCAGGAGGTGGTTGTTGGTAGGATTTTTTGTAGGGATCCTATTTTTCGAATATCCTGTTCGCCGTTAAGGCTGTGGATGATTGAGCCTGAGCAGAGGAAGAGCATGGCTTTGAAGAAGGCGTGTGTGGAGATGTGTAGGAAAGCTAGTTGTGGGAGGTTTAGTCCGATTGTGACTATTATCAGGCCTAGTTGGCTTGATGTGGAGAAGGCAATGATTTTTTTGATATCGTTTTGTGTGAGGGCACATGTTGCGGCGAATAGTGTGGATAGGGCGCCTAGGCAGAGGCATGTTGTGAGGGCAATTTGATTGCTAGCTAGTAGGGGGTGGGTGCGAATGAGTAAAAAGATTCCGGCAACTACTATTGTGCTGGAGTGAAGTAAGGCGGAGACGGGTGTTGGGCCTTCCATGGCGGCTGGTAGTCATGGGTGGAGGCCAAACTGGGCGGATTTTCCGGTGGCAGCTAGGATGAGTCCTAGTAGGGGAAGGGTAGGGGTTGGGGTGGTGGTGAGGGTTTGTTGGATTTCTCAGGTGTTTATAGTAGTGGCGAGTCAGGCTATGCTTAGGATGAGGCCAATATCCCCAATTCGGTTATAGAGTACAGCTTGGAGGGCGGCTGTGTTGGCTTCTGCTCGACCATGTCATCAGCCGATTAGTAAGAAGGACATGATTCCGACTCCTTCTCAGCCAATGAATAGTAGGAATAGGTTGTTAGCGATGGTTAGTATTAGTATAGCGATTAAGAACGTTAAGAGGTAGGAGAAGAATTTTGTAATTTGTGGTTCGGCGGCTATGTACCATGTTGCAAATTGAAGGATAGATCATGTTACAAGTAGTGCGATGGGGAGGAATATTAGGGAGTATTGGTCTATTTTGAGGCTGATAGGGATTTTGAAGCTGGCGGTGAATTTTCATTCTAGGTGGGAGGTAATGCTTTCTGAGCCGGAGTAAATGAAGAGTGTTATAGGCACTAAGCTTGTTAGAAATGCGGTTTTGACAGTGTGTGTGATAATGGTTGGGGAGTTTTGGAATCGCTCTGATATAAGTGGGAGTAGGGTTGGGGTGAGAATGATTATGAGTGTTAGGAGAACAGAGGTGTTGAGGAGTAGGGCGGGCTCCATTACTTTTACTTGGATTTGCACCAAGGTAAATGGCTCCTAAGACCAGTGGATTACTGCTATCCTTTAAAAGTAAGGGGGCTGAGGTTTTAGACTCAGATGCAGGAATTAGCAGTCCCTGTTGGTTAAACCTCCCCTCGGCAGGTAAGAAGGGTTTAACTTCTATTTTTAGGATCACAGTCTAATGTTTGGGTTAAACTATACTTGCATGAGAGGATTCCTGAGATGAGGCTGGGTTTTAGGATGAGTAGGAGTATGGGGATGATGTGTAGGGATATGAGGAGATGTTCTCGGGTGGTTGAGTTTTGGATGGATCGGATGTGGGTGGGTAGGATTCCTCGTTGGGTTATTAGGAGTATGAATAGGGTGTATGAGGCGGTTAGGAGAGTTGCGATGCCAGTTAAAATGATTGTAGGGGTAGATCAGTTGAATAGTGCAATTATGATGGTCAATTCTGCTATTAAGTTTGTTGTTGGGGGGAGAGCTATGTTTGTGAGGTTGGCTAGAAGTCATCAAGTGGCTATCAGTGGCAGGAGGGGTTGTAGGCCTCGTGTTAGGAGTAAGATTCGGCTGTGTGTCCGCTCGTAGTTTGTGTTAGCTAGGCAGAATAATATGGAAGAGGTTAGTCCATGGGAGATTATAAGGATTATTGCGCCTGAGAATGCTCAGTGGGTTTGGATCATGCTTGCGGCAATGACTAGTCCTATGTGGCTAACAGAAGAGTAGGCAATAAGGGATTTCAGGTCAGTTTGACGAAGGCAAATGGAGCTGGTTATCAGTGCACCTCACAGGGCTAGGGTGATGAATGGGTAGTGGAGGTAGCTAGAGGAGGGGCCTATCAGGAGGGTGACTCGTATGATGCCATAGCCGCCAAGTTTGAGGAGTAGGGCGGCAAGTAGTATTGATCCTGCGATTGGTGCTTCAACGTGTGCTTTGGGTAGTCATAAGTGAAGGCCGTATAGGGGTGCTTTTACTATGAATGCGGTTAGTAGTGCTAGGCTTGATAGGAGGTCAGTTCAGGAGTTGTTGAGGGTGGGGTGGGTTAGCTTGAGTATTGTGAGGTGAAGTGTGCCGGTTTGTGTATGTAGGTATAGGATTACAACTAGTAGTGAGAGGGAGCTGATGAGGGTGTAGAATAGGAGGTAAATGCCAGCGCTTAGACGTTCAGGTTGGTTTCCTCATCGTGTGATGAGAATTAGGGTGGGGATTAAAGTTGCCTCGAATGAGATATAGAATAGTACTAGTTCAGTGGATGAGAAGGCTAGGATGATGAAGGGTTGAATTGTGATTAGTGCTGTGATGAAGATTCGTTTTCGTGTGGGGGGTTCATGTTGAAGGTGGTTTTGGCTTGCCATGAGTATAAGAGGCAGGAGTCAGCAGGACAAGACCAGTAGGGGGGATGAGATTTGGTCGATGCCGGTTCATGGGGTTATACTTTTGTGGGGGTAGTATGATGGGAGGAGTCATTGGAGGCTAATGGTAGCAATTAGGAGGCTGTACGTGGTGGTGTTTGTCCATAGGAATTTCTTAGGTGATAAGAGGGCTGTGGGTAGGAGTATAATTGTGGGGAGGATAATTTTTAGCATTGTAGGAGGTTTAGGTTGTGTAGGTGGTCTGAGCCGTGAGTTCGTGTTGAGGCTACTAGTATTGCTAGGCCTGCTCCCGCTTCGCATGCTGAGAATGCTAGCATGAGTACTGGTATTAGGGTGAATGATGTTGTTTGGTTTTCGATTGGCCAGATAGATAGGGCAAGGTATATGGATAATATTATGCTCTCTAAGCATAAGAGGGCGGAGATTAGGTGGGTTCGGTGGAAGGCTAGTCCTAAGCCACTTAGGGTGAATGCTGCGTAGAAGCTTAGGTGTAGGAGCGACATAGAGAAAGTCATAGGGTCGGGCTATGATCTGTTGAGTCGAAATCAACTGTCTTGGTTAGACTAACTTTCTGTTATTCTGCTCATTCTAGTCCCCCTTGCATTCATTCGTAGATTAATCCGAGTGTTAGTAGGAGGATGAGGGTAGAGGCTCAGATGAGTGTGGTGACAGGGGATTGAAGTTGGCTTGCTCATGGGAGGGGTAGGAGGAGGGCAATTTCCAGATCGAAGAGGAGGAAGAGGATGGCTACTGAGGAAGAATCGGATAGAGAAGGGGAGTCGAGCTGATCCGAGTGGGTCAAATCCGCATTCGTACGGGGATAGTTTTTCTGGGTCTGGGTTTATTTGGGCGAGTCAGAAGTTTAGTGTGGTTAAGAGGATGCATAAGGTGAGAGATAGTGTGAGTATAAATGTGATTATGTTAATTGCTCTTCTCTGGGGTTTCACCAGATTTTAAGGATTGGAAGTCGATTGTAATTAGTATACTAGAAGAGCATGACCCTCATCAGTAGATGGTTATATAGAGGAATAATCAGATAACGTCTACGAAGTGTCAATATCAGGCTGCTGCTTCGAATCCGAAGTGGTGGTTTGATGTGAAGTGGAATTTGATTAGTCGTAGGAGGCAGACTGATAAAAAGGAAGATCCAATAATTACGTGAAGGCCGTGAAATCCTGTGGCGACAAAGAAGGTTGAGCCGTATACGCCATCGGCGATGGAGAACGGGGCTTCGTAGTATTCTATGGCTTGGAGTGCTGTGAAGTAGAATCCCAGTAGGATGGTTAGGGTGAGTGCGTGGATTGCTTGTTTTCGATTACCTTCTGTGATGCTGTGGTGTGCTCATGTGACAGTAACGCCGGAGGCTAGCAAGATGGCTGTGTTTAGTAGCGGGACTTCTAGGGGGTTGAGTGGGCTAATTCCTGTTGGGGGCCACTGTCCACCTAGCTCTGGGGTGGGGGCTAAGCTAGAGTGGAAAAATGCTCAGAAAAATCCTAGGAAGAAGAATGCTTCTGATGTGATAAATAAGATTATTCCATATCGCAGGCCTTTTTGAACAGTAGGAGTGTGATGGCCTTGGAATGTGCTTTCGCGAACGATGTCTCGTCATCATTGTAGTATGACTAAAATTATGGATAGTAATCCTAGGGCTAGCAGGTATGAGGTGTTATGGTGGAATCATATGGTTAGGCCAGAGGTGGTGAGTAGGGCGGCTGTTGCTCCGAAGATGGGTCAGGGGCTTGGGTCTACTATGTGATAGGAATGAGCTTGGTGAGCCATTAGATGTTTTCTTGTAAGTAGAGGCTTAGGAGTAGCACAAAGACATAGGCTTGGATTATAGCTACTGCTACTTCTAAAATGGTTAGGAGAAATAGAATTGATGCTGTTAGGATTGAGATTGTTGGTATGATGGGGAGCAGGGCGGTTGTGGCTGTGGAGATAAGTTGGATGAGTAGGTGGCCTGCTGTGAGGTTGGCTGTGAGTCGGACTCCCAGGGCTAGCGGGCGGATTAGTAGGCTGACGGTTTCGATTATAATTAGGGCTGGGATTAGTAGGGTGGGTGTGCCTTCGGGCAGGAGGTGTCCAAGGGCAATGGACGGTTGGTTGCGTAGGCCTGTAAGGAGGGTGGCGAGTCATAGTGGGAATGCTAGTGCTATATTTATCGATAGTTGGGTGGTTGGGGTGAATGTATATGGGAGGAGACCTAGAAGGTTGATTGTAAGTAGGAGGATTATTAATGAGGTGAGGAGTAGGGCTCATTTATGGCCGCCTTTGTTTAATGGGATTATTAGTTGTTTTGTGATTAGGTGAAAGAATCAGAGTTGGAAGGTGGATAGGCGGTTGGTGATTCAGCGGTTGTTAGGGGCTGGAAGTAGTAGTGCAGGGAATAGTATTGAGAGCAGGATTAGTGGGATTCCTAGGAGGCATGGGCTTGTAAATTGGTCGAAGAAGCTTAAGTTCATGGTCAGGCTCAGGGGGTTGTTTTTGTGGTAGTTAGGGTTTTGTTAGAGGGTGGGTTGGTTGGAATAAAGGACAGGAGTTTAGGTTGAATGATTGTGGAGAATGTTAGTCACGACAGTAGCATGATGAAGAACCATGGGTTGGGGTTTAGTTGTGGCATGTCATTAAGGAGGGATGGGTGGCCCTCTTTCTCTAGCTTAAAAGGCTAGCGCTGCCAATAGCTTCTTAATGATTAGGAGGATAGTAGTGTAGATCAGGATTCGAAATGGTTGAGTGGGGCTGATTCTACTACGATTGGTATGTAGCTGTGATTGGCTCCACAGATTTCTGAGCACTGGCCGTAGAAGATTCCTGGTCGGGTGGTGATAAAAGATGTTTGGTTTAGTCGTCCAGGAATTGCGTCAGTTTTTACTCCAAGAGATGGGACTGCTCAGGAGTGTAAGACATCATCGGCAGTAACGATTACACGGATTGGGGATTCTATGGGAACAACAACGCGATGGTCTACTTCTAATAGGCGGAAGTGCCCTGATGGTAGGTCTGTTGTTGGAATTATGTAGGAGTCGAATGTTAGGTCTTTAAAGTCTGTGTACTCATAGGATCAGTACCATTGATGGCCGATTGCTTTTAGGGTTAGGTCGGGTTCGTCAATTTCGTCTATCATGTATAGGATTTGTAGAGATGGGAGGGCAAGTAGGACAAGGACGATGGCTGGTAGGATTGTTCAGATTAGTTCAACTTCTTGTGCGTCTACGGTGTTTGAAGATAGTTTTTCTATTAATATAAGAGCCAGGAGATAGAGGACTAAGCTGCAGATTGCTAGGGCGACTATGAGGGCATGGTCGTGGAACTCAACAAGCTCTTCTATGATGGGGGATGAGGCATCTTGAAATCCGAATTGTGAGTGGTTGGCCATTTGAGAGGTACAGGGCTTTCACCTGTGATTTAGTCTTGACAAGGCTATGTAATGGGTTTACTAACGTCTCATAAGAAAGAAGCATAAGTGGTTTGATGCGGTTGGCTTGAAACCAGCGTACGAGGGTTCGACTCCTTCCTTTCTTGTACTTGGACGAAGGCTGGTTCTTCAAAGGTGTGGTAAGGGGGTGGGCAGCCGTGGATTCATTCGATGTTGGTAGATGTTAGTTCTGGTTGCGATACTTTGCGTTTCGATGCAAGGGCTTCTCAGATAATGAATATTAGTATGATTACGGCTGTTATCGAGATTAATGAACCGATAGAGGATATGGTGTTTCATAGAGTGTAGGCGTCTGGATAGTCTGAGTATCGTCGTGGCATACCGGCGAGACCTAGGAAATGTTGGGGGAAGAATGTTAAGTTTACGCCAGTAAACATTACCCCAAAGTGGGCCTTAGCTCATGTAGGGTGCAGGGTGTACCCTGTGAACAGGGGGAATCAGTGGGTGAATCCGGCCAGGATGGCGAAGACGGCTCCTATTGAAAGTACGTAATGGAAGTGGGCAACTACGTAGTATGTGTCGTGAAGTGCGATGTCTAGGGAGGAGTTTGCTAGGACGATTCCGGTAAGACCTCCGATGGTAAAGAGGAAGATGAAGCCTAGGGCTCATAGCATGGGAGGGTCTCACTTGATAGTTCCTCCGTGGAGCGTGGCCAGTCAGCTGAAGACTTTAATGCCTGTTGGGATGGCGATGATTATGGTGGCGGATGTAAAGTATGCTCGGGTGTCTACATCCATGCCTACGGTGAATATATGGTGGGCCCAGACAATAAAGCCTAGGAATCCAATGGATAGCATGGCCCATACCATTCCTATGTAGCCGAATGGTTCTTTTTTGCCTGCGTAGTAGGCTACTACGTGGGAGATGATTCCGAAGCCTGGTAGAATTAAAATATAGACTTCGGGGTGACCAAAGAATCAGAAGAGGTGTTGATATAGTACTGGGTCGCCTCCACCAGCGGGGTCGAAGAAGGTGGTGTTTAGGTTTCGGTCTGTAAGTAGTATAGTGATGCCGGCGGCGAGGACTGGGAGAGATAGAAGGAGAAGAACGGCGGTGATGAGGACCGATCATACAAATAGTGGGGTTTGGTATTGTGAGAGGGCTGGAGGTTTTATGTTAATAGCCGTTGTAATAAAGTTGATGGCCCCTAAGATGGAGGAAACACCTGCAAGATGGAGGGAGAAGATGGCCAAGTCTACGGAGGCTCCGGCGTGGGCGAGGTTACCGGCTAGTGGGGGGTATACGGTTCATCCTGTACCTGCACCGGCTTCAACTGTGGAGGATGCTAGGAGGAGGAGGAAGGATGGAGGCAGTAGTCAGAAGCTTATGTTGTTTATTCGTGGGAATGCTATGTCGGGGGCTCCGATTATGAGCGGTACTAGTCAGTTTCCGAAGCCTCCGATCATGATAGGCATAACTATGAAGAAAATTATTACGAAGGCATGGGCTGTAACTACTACATTGTAGATTTGGTCGTCCCCTAGGAGGGTACCGGGTTGTCCGAGTTCTGCGCGGATGAGGAGGCTAAGTGCGGTGCCAACTATACCAGCTCATGCACCGAAGATTAGGTATAGAGTGCCAATGTCTTTGTGGTTGGTGGAGAATAATCATCGGTTGATTAGTGTCACAGGTAAGATGGCTGAGTGTCTAAAGCGTTAGGCTGTAGTCCTTTTTACAGAGGTTTAATTCCTCTTCTTATCGACTCTGTAGTGAAAGTTTCATGTTGAGTTGCAAGCTCAGTGGTGCACGATAAAAGTGCCGGAGTCTGGTAGATAGAAGCCTGTTGGTTTAGGCACCTGGCTGTTAATCAGGGGTTCATGGGATCAAAGCCCATCTATCTAGTTAAGGTCCTAGTTTAATTAAAGCATCTGAGTTGCATTCAGGGGATGCAGGATAGTGCCCTGCGGATCTTAGCAGAAACTAAGAGGGTTTAACTCTTGTTTAAGGCTTTGAAGGCCTTTGGTTTAGGTCGATCCTAAGTTTCTAAAGGGCGGTGAGGATTATAGGGGAGAGTGGGAGGAGTATGGTGGTTAAGGAAGTTAGGATAGCGATTAAAGTATTTGTTGTCTTACTTGCATGTCACTGTTTTATGTGGTTTACGGTGTTGGGTGGGAGAGTAATTGTTGAGTAGTACGCAAGGCGAAGGTAGAAGAACAGTCCTAGTAGGGAGAGTATGGCCATAATTGTAGCTGCTGGGGTTATTCCTTGTTTAGTAAGTTCTTGGATGATGAGTCATTTGGGTAGGAAGCCTGTAAGAGGTGGGAGGCCTGCTAGTGAAAGTAGGGTTAGCATTAGGGTTGCGTTTAGTATGGGGGTTTTTGTTCATGAAGTTATTATTGTTGTTAGCTTTAGGGTCTTGGTTGTGTTAAAGGTGAGGAATACTGTGGTGGTTATCAGGATATATAGGTAGAAGGTTAGTAGAGTGAGGCTGGGGTTGTAGATAATGATGATTGTTATTCAACCTATATGAGAGATAGATGAAAATGCTAGGATTTTTCGGATCTGAGTTTGGTTTAGTCCCATTCATCCTCCGAGGGCTGCCGAGATGACGGCTAAGGTGGCAAGTAGAGTTGGATTTAGTGAGTGGGATGTGAGGAAGAGGATGGTAGTTGGGGGGAGTTTTATAATTGTTGAGAGCAGTAGTGCAGTGGTTATGGATGAGCCTTGAAGTACTTCAGGGTATCAAAAGTGGAAGGGTGCTAGTCCTAGTTTTATGGCGATTGCAACGGTGAGTAATAGGCAGGATGTTGGATGGGTAAGTTGGGTGATGTCTCATTGCCCCGTGGCTCAGGCATTGGTTATGCTTGAGAACAGGAGTAGGGCTGATGCTGCTGCTTGTACTAGAAAATATTTGATTGTGGCCTCGATGGCCCGTGGGTGATGGGGTTTTGAGATAAGGGGGATAATGGCGAGCGTGTTGATTTCTAGTCCGGTTCAGGCTATTATCCAATGGTTACTTGTGATGGTGATAGTTGTGCCTAGAAGAAGACTTAAAGTTGAGATTAGTTTTGCGTGTGGGTTCATTAGTAGGGGAAGGGGTTAAACCATCATTTTCGGGGTATGGGCCCGATAGCTTTATTTAGCTGACCCTGCTAGAAAATAATATAGAGGAAGTATGGGGAGTTTTGATCTCTTCTGTGTAGGTTCGAGTCCTACTTTTCTAAGGCTTCAGGAAATGAGAGGGTTTGTATACCTCTATGTCCACTTTATCATAGTGGCCCTTAAGTTCAGGCACATTTCCTTTGGGCACTATTCTTAGGTAGGGTGGAAGGCCTGCGTAGGAGATAGGCATGCTAGTGTGCCAAAGGCAGAGGGCCAGTGTTAGCGGTAAGAAATTTTTTCATAGAAGGTGCATGAGTTGGTCATAGCGGAATCGTGGATATGAAGCACGAATTCAGAGGAAGCCTGAGGAGAGGAGGAGGGTTTTTGTGGCTAAGATAATGGGGAATAGCTCTGAGGGTAGGCCAAGGGAGCTTGGGTTTAAGAATAGAATGGCAGTTATGGTGTTTATTAGTATGATGTTTGCGTATTCGGCTAGGAAGAAGAGGGCGAATGGGCCTGCAGCGTATTCTACGTTGAAACCTGAGACCAGCTCAGATTCCCCCTCTGTAAGGTCGAATGGGGCTCGGTTGGTTTCGGCAAGGGTGGAGATGTATCATATCATTGCGAGGGGTCAGGAGGAGAAGATGAGGTATAGGGGTTCTTGGGTGGTGGCGAGAGTGTTTAGTGTGTAGTTCCCGCTCAGTATGATTACGGAGAGGAGGATAATGGCTAGTGTTACTTCGTAGGAGATAGTCTGTGCTACTGCTCGTAGCGCTCCGATGAGTGCATATTTTGAGTTAGAGGCCCAGCCGGATCATAGGATAGAGTATACAGCTAAGCTTGATATAGCTAGGAGGAACAGGAGGCCTAGGTTGAGGTCGGTGAGGGAGAAGGGAAGAGGGAGAGGGATTCAGATTGTAATGGCTAGGAGAAGGGCTAGCATGGGGGTCATGATGAAGAGAATTGGGGAAGAGGTAGACGGGCGGATGGGTTCTTTAATGAACAGTTTAACTCCGTCTGCTACTGGCTGTAGTAGTCCAAATGGCCCCACAATGTTTGGGCCTTTTCGAGCTTGTATGTAGCTTAGGACTTTTCGTTCTACTAGTGTTAGAAAGGCCACAGCAACTAGAATTGGCACTGCGTATGAGAGGGATATGATAAGGTAAATTGTGATCAT